AAAAAGATCGAATCATCATTCTATGATGAAAATAGAATAACCACCTCTTTTTTATGTTGTGTACATAGCAGATATACAATCCACTATACAAAATGTTTTATGAATTTAGAATAGAGGGGTAGGGGGAGGGGTTTGTTGTTGAGAACTTTAAAACCGGAAAGAAATTGGAAAATTGGTAAGGTATGGAATCGTAGTCTATATAGAATTATGATAGAAAAGTATCCATTAACCCCAATCTAAAACATCTAGACCTATCAATCAGTTGAGTCGTTCTAATTCATTGATTTAATCGATTCGAAATAGTAGAATATAGAAGGAAGTCATTTTTGCAAACATGAATTCCCCCTTTTAAAAAGAATTTCGTAAGAAAATCATTTTCTCTTTTCTTTATCTTGGAGCCTCGAAAGAAAGATCTTTCTTGACTTTGATAAAAAATTTTCTATTTATTATTTGTAATATATGATTGGTCGTACCTATCCAATAATCTAGAATGGAATATGAAGAACTCGCTATTCATTCGGTTTTTGGTTCCTAATCATTATGTAGGAGAGATGGCCGAGTGGTTCAAGGCGTAGCATTGGAACTGCTATGTAGGCTTTTGTTTACCGAGGGTTCGAATCCCTCTCTTTCCGTACTTTCACTTAATAGACCCATTTTATTAACATAACAACACCGAATCGAACAGCAACAGAGGCCCTTAGTCCACTAGTTAGACCTTTCATTGATATAGATTCTCTATTCCGAATTGCCGTGACACGTAAACTAGGAAGAACACTGGAAAGAATATGAAAATAGCCCCCTCTTATAAATGGGATAAAATCGGGATCAAACCCGTATTTTTCTTACTTAACCTTAGGTTAATTTTATTTGATGAAAGGGAAAAATTGCCCGAACCCTTGCTATTTTATTTGAGTTTAGGTTTAAGTCTGACGAGAATAATATTCTACAACTAGCAATTCATTTATTTTCAAACCAACCCACTTATTATCTATTATTTGATTGACTAATCCTTTATATTGGAATGGGTGGAGGGTCAAATGGGTTGGCACTTCTTCATGAGGGGAAGAGTTGAAAGAATTTTGAATCAGAGTTCTGGATTTTTGTTCATCCTTTGCCGTAATAATATCTCGGGGTTTACAGCGATAACTTGGTATATCTACTATACGCTCATTCACTAAAATATGTCTATGGTTAACTAATTGGCGGGCTGCGGGAATAGTCGAAGCCATACCCAATCGAAAAAGAATGTTATCCAAACGCATTTCAAGTAATTGTAGTAAAACTTGACCTGTTGACCCCTTGGCTTTTCCGGCGATACGAACGTATTTAAGTAATTGTCGTTCTGTAAGACCATAATGAAAGCGCAATTTTTGTTTTTCTTCTAGGCGAATCCGATATTGAGATTTTTTCCCGGAGCGCGATTGGTTTCTAAGATCACTTCCGGCTTTAGGCCTTTTATTAGTTAGTCCTGGTAAAGCCCCTAGGCGGCGTATTTTTTTGAAACGAGGTCCTCGGTAACGCGACATAAAGACTCCTTATTCTTATTTAGAATTCATTTCATTCTTTTTTTTTTTGAAAATTGGATTTTAGAGAATAAACCTACACTAAAACTGAACTAAGTGAAGCGAAGTTTGCTGAAGTAGTGTACGTCTACTATAAAAAAGAATAAAGAAGAATGAGATAAATTGGATAAATATTCAAACTTTCTATTATTATATATATATAAAAGATCCTTTTCCTGACATAGTTGGGAGTTCCGATAACTTAAGAAATTCATGGATTTTAGAAAAGGGGGGAGGAACTTTTCAATATTCTTTGATTTCAAAGAGAGATTATCCATTTTTCAAAAATGGAATAAAAAAATGAAAAATAGGAAAAAGCCGGCTATCGGAATCGAACCGATGACCATCGCATTACAAATGCGATGCTCTAACCTCTGAGCTAAGCGGGCCCGCATAATAGAAATTTTTTATGCATAAGAATTCAATACACTATAGTATAGTGTCTCTAGAAATATAGAAAAGAATAGAATTCATAATTTCCAATAAATATTGGATAGTATAGACTATAACGATTTCTATAGCGATATAAAATTTCGATTTCTTTATCACAATTCTAAATTCGAATATTATTCTATTCGATAATCAATCTTAAATATTTTTAGATAGTGAAATTTTCTTTTTTTTTTTTGTTTTGATTTTGAATTCACATGACATTTGAAATTTTTTTTGTTACACTTTTCTATTTTCTATCGTATAGATTTCTAATTCTATATTTCTTTCAAATTATTTAATTACTTAGAACTAATCAGACATTCCGCGGCTTTCGTTCGTAAAAGGGGAAGAAAAAAAAAGAATCGACCCTTCAAGTATCCAAAATTGCACGGGGAAAACGGCAGGAAGAGAAACATATATATGGGGTATATATCTATCTATATTGAATTGCCGATACAGAAATGATAAAATCCAATTGGATTGGATCCAATATGGGTTTCCTATAA